TTTTTTTTATTTTTATGTAAAAATTTTTAAGAATGGCCTTAGTAAAATTTAATAGAAAATTTTATTGAAAAATGAAAAAAATTAAAATACTATTTTATTAATAAAATAAAATTAAATATTTATATGTACCCTTATATATATATGTGTATATATATATATAATATTAAAATATTTATATTAAAATAAATTAATTATTATATGAATATTTTTAAGATGACTTACGATGTATAAATTTATGAAAAAAATTCATGTAAAATTACTACTGATGTGAAATATTATAAAAATACAATAAAACTAACTTTCTTAGTGAATTTTAATTTGTTTGCTGAAGATTGTCTCAAAAGTAAAATACTAAGAACACCGACAATAATATGCAAACCTGCTGTAACCCACAAAATGCAAAATTTTTACTTGTGCCATAAACTTTGACATTTTAGCGAAAAATTATTATCTCTAAAAGTATTACACCTACAAATGTATACCATAAATTTACTAGAACTAAGTTTAAATATATGTTATATGGGTTACAACAAAAGCAATATTTTCTGTTGCGCGAAAATATATGACGAAAAGCGTAATTCGGCAATTTACTACTGTATTTAAAAAGCATTATTTTTAAGTAATTAAATTATCACCTGATTGAATAAAAACGTTTTTTCCTTAGAATCGCTTCTGATTGCAGATAAGGCTTTATCTGCAATGCAAATAAAGGTCACATTAGGTTCAAATTTTTCCTCAATGAAACCTGTATATATTATGGTTTTATAAAGTTTACATCTAAAAACCTTCAGTATATTTAGTTCTAAATGAAACAAATAAAGCAGACTGTTTCTTGCTAAATATAAGATTAATGCAGTATATTTATCAGTACATGCAAGCACGCCTACAGGGCGCCAAAACTTGAAGTTGTTAATCTAGTAGGGCTACAGCGCGCTTTCGAGCACACGCACCAAGGTAGAATTTTCTGGTGCTTTTGTCTAGCGCAATTTTGCTTTGTTTTGTATAGTGATTATACATTTAGAAAATAATGATTATTCTTTACTGAATATTTTCCACTCTAATATTTTATAACCGGTATTTTACAGAAACTAAGAAATATTTAAAAGACAATTTACAATGTTAAAGTTAAATAAATAAGATATTTAATTTTTTTATTTTTATATGAAAAATTTTTATTGAAAAATGAAAAAAATTAAAATACTATTTTATTAATAAAATAAAATTAAATATTTATATGTACCCTTATATATATATGTGTATATATATATATAATATTAAAATATTTATATTAAAATAAATTAATTATTATATGAATATATATATATTTAATGTTATATTAATAATTAATTAAATTTATTAATTTGTTATTAAACTAATTAATTTTTATTAGAATTATAAAATATTTATTTGTATATAGTTATTTATATTAATATTACATAAAAAAAAAAAAAAAAAAAAAAAAAAAAAAAAAAAAAAATCTATACGAAAAAAATTGATATTAGATAAATTTTTTATAATTTATAAAATTTATTATAAATTTATTTTACATGTAAATTTTAGTATGGAATTTTAATTATTTTAATAATAGTTAATTATATATTTATAGTAATTAAAATTAAAAATTTAAGAAATTAAGATTTAGTAATATAAAAATTAATAACTAATTTTGTGCCAGCAGTTGCGGTTAAACAAAAGTTAAATTAAATTATTTCAGTATATAATTAATAATTTAAAATTAAAATAAATATTAAATTATTAGGTGGAATTTTAATTTAATTAAAATTTATATAAAAATTATGATTTAATAAATTTTAATATAAACTAGGATTAGATACCCTATTATTAAAAATTTAATTTAAAGTACTAAAATAGTAAATAATATTTTATTGAAACTTAAATAATATGGCGGTATTTTAGTTCCTTTAGAGGAATCTGTCTAATAATTGATAATCCACGAATGAATTTACTTAATTTAATATTTTGTATATCATTGTTAAATAAATATTTTTTAATAATAATAATATTTAAAAATTTTAAATATAAATTAATTCAGATCAAGATGCAGATTATAATTAAGATTAAGATGGATTACAATAAAATTATTTAAACGAAAAGAATTTTGTAAAATTTGATTGAAGGTGGATTTAAATGTAATTTTAATTAATTTATTAAAATGATTAAAAATTGAAATATGTACATATTGCCCGTCACTTTCATTTTAAAATTGAAATAAGTCGTAACAAAGTAGAGGTACTGGAAAGTGTTTCTAGAATGAACAAATTAGAGCTTGAATAAAGTATTTCATTTACATTGAAAAGAAATTAAAATAATTTAATTAATTTGAGGGGGAAAATTAATAAAATATAAGTAAAAAAAAAATTTTTAATATGGGGGTATTAAAGTATTTTTTAAGAAAAAATAATAATTTTTATAGTTAACTAGTATTATAAAAGAAATTTGAAATAATTGAAAATAAATTAATAAAAAAGTAATTTTTATTTAGTGTATCTTGTGTATCAGAGTTTATTAAAAAATATTTTTTTTAAAAAAAAATCTCGAATTTAAAAGAGTTAATTAATTAAAAAAGTTAAAGTTAAATAATTATTTTAAATAATTAATTAGAAATGAAATGTTAATCGTTTTTAAATATATCTAGTTTTTTTAGAAAAAAATTTAATTTAAAATTTAAAAATTTTTATTATTAATTTTAAAATAATAAAATATTTAAAATTAAATATATTGGGGGATAAGCTTTAATATAAATTTTTATAATTAAAATAAATTAAAATAAAAATTTTAAAATTTATATTGTTTATAAATTATAATTTGTTATAAAAAATTTTTTTTTTTAATAAAATTTAATAAAATTTAATTTTTTATAAGATAATAATTTTTAATAAGAAAAAATTAAAAATAATGATAAAATTAGTATATTTAATAAAATAAAATGTAAAATTTAATAGAAATTAAATTAAAGGAATTCGGCAAATTTTTATATTCACTTGTTTATCAAAAACATGTCTTTTAGAATAATAATTTAAAGTCTAATCTGCCCACTGATATAAATTAAAGGGCTGCAGTATATTGACTGTACAAAGGTAGCATAATCAATAGTCTTTTAATTGAAGACTTGTATGAAAGATTTAATGAAATATAAACTGTCTCTAATTTATATTTAGAATTTAATTTTTTAGTTAAAAAGCTAAAATTTTTTTAAAAGACGAGAAGACCCTATAGAGTTTTATATTATTATTATTTAAGATTGTATTTATAAATAAAAATTAAAAGTTATATTAATATTTTATTGGGGTGATAAAAAAATTAAAATAACTTTTTTTGAATTTTAAACATAAATAAATGAAAATTTGATCCATAATTAATGATTAAAAGAAAAAATTACCTTAGGGATAACAGCGTAATATTTTTTACTAGTACAAATAGAAAAAAAAGTTTGCGACCTCGATGTTGGATTAAGATAAAATTTAAATGCAAAAGTTTAAAATTTTGATCTGTTCGATCATTAAAATCTTACATGATCTGAGTTCAAACCGGTGTGAGCCAGGTTGGTTTCTATCTTTAGATAAGTAAAATATTTTAGTACGAAAGGATCAAATATTTTTAATAGTTAAATTAAAATGAATTTTATTAAATTAGATTATACTATTTTGACAGAAAAATGTGATGATTTTAGAAGTCATAAATGTATAATTAAATTATATAAATAGTATATGATAATTATAGATTTATATAATATTTTTATTGGGGTTTTAATTTTATTATTTGGGGTTTTAATTGGGGTTGCTTTTTTGACTTTATTAGAGCGAAAAGTATTAGGTTATATTCAAATTCGTAAAGGCCCAAATAAAGTGGGTATTATAGGTTTATTGCAGCCTTTTTCAGATGCTATTAAATTATTTACTAAAGAACAAGTTTATTTAAATTATTCAAATTATTTTTCTTTTTATTTTTCTCCTATTGTAAGATTTATATTATCATTAATAGTTTGATTAATAATTCCTTATATATTTAATATAATTACTTTTAATTTAGGAATTTTATTTTTTTTATGTTGTACTAGAATTGGAGTATACACTTTATTAATTGCTGGTTGGTCTTCTAATAGAAATTATTCTTTATTAGGGGGATTGCGGGCTGTAGCTCAAACAATTTCTTATGAAGTGAGATTATCTTTAATTTTAATATCAAGAATTATTATAATTATGAATTTTAATATAATAAAATTTACTGATTATCAAATTTTAATTTGGTTTTTAATTATAATAGTTCCTTTAAGAATATGTTTTTTATCTTCATTAATAGCTGAGACTAATCGAACTCCTTTTGATTTTGCTGAGGGGGAAAGAGAGTTAGTTTCTGGATTTAATATTGAGTATAGAAGAGGGGGGTTTGCTTTAATTTTTTTAGCTGAATATTCTAGAATTTTATTTATAAGATTATTATTTATTATTATTTATATAGGGGGGTATAATTTAAATTTAATATTTTATTTGAAATTAGTATTTTTAGCTTTTTTTTTTATTTGAGTTCGGGGGACTTTACCCCGCTATCGTTATGATAAATTAATGTATTTATGTTGAAAAAGATATTTGCCAGTATCTTTAAATTATTTATTATTTTTTATAGGCTTAAAAATAATTTTAACTTATAAAATAAATTTAGTATAAATTAATAGAATATATTTATTCTTTCTTAAGTTTTCAAAACAAATACTTATAACAAGTTCATTAATTAAATTAAGTTAATTAATAACTAAAAATTAATTTATCTCAAAATTTATTTAAAATAGGGTTTAAGATAAAATAAGAAAAGTAAATTAAAGTTAATAATTGTCCTGTAATAATATAAGGTGCTTCAACTGAACGAGCTCCAATTCACGTTAATAAAATAATTGTTACAATTATAGATCAAAATAAAATTTGATTTAATGGATAAAATTGAATACCTTGAATTTTTTTATTAAAAGTAAAAGGCAAAATAATTAAAATTAAAATAGACATAATTAAAGCAATTACTCCTCCTAATTTATTTGGGATGGAGCGTAGAATTGCATAGGCAAATAAAAAATATCATTCTGGTTGAATATGAATTGGGGTTACTAGAGGATTAGCGGGGATAAAATTGTCTGGGTCCCCCAGTAAATAGGGACTAATTAATGATAATAAAGTTAAAAATATAATTAAAATAATAAAACCGATTAAATCTTTAAAAGTAAAAAATGGATGAAATGGGATTTTATCTAAGTTTCTATTAATTCCTAAAGGATTATTAGATCCAGTTTGATGCAAAAATAATAAGTGAATTATTACTAATATTAAAATAATAAAAGGTAGTAAAAAATGGAAAGTATAAAATCGGATTAATGTAGCATTATCAATTGCAAATCCTCCTCAAATTCAATTAACTAGTATGGTTCCTAAATAAGGAATTGCAGATAATAAATTAGTAATTACTGTAGCCCCTCAAAAAGATATTTGGCCTCAGGGTAAAACATAACCTATAAATGCTGTAGCTATTAATAAAAATAAAATAATTACTCCTACTATTCAGGTAAATTTTAAATTAAAAGATTCATAATAAATTCTTCGCCCAATATGAAAGTAAATACAAATAAAGAAAAATGAAGCCCCGTTAGCATGTAAAGTTCGAATTAATCAACCATAATTAACATTTCGGCAAATATAATTAATTCTATAAAAAGCTAAATCAATATTAGCTGTATAATATATTGTTAAAAATAATCCTGTTAAAATTTGAGTTATTAAACATAAGGCTAATAAAGATCCAAAGTTTCACCAAGAAGAGATATTAATGGGGGAAGGTAAATCAATTAATGATCCATTAATGATTTTAATAATGGGGTGAAATTTACGAGTAGGTTTGAAGATATTTATCATTAATTAAAAGAACGTAAAGGACCAAAAAAAATATTTGTAATTTTTACAATTACAATAAGTGTAATAAATAAATAAATAATTATTATTGCTATTAAAAAATAAATTTGTTCATTATATAATTTTGATAGATTAAAATTAAATTCATTATTAAAAAATAAAATATTAAAAAAATTATTTATTTCATCATTAAAAGAAAAATTTATTCAAATAAGATTATTTTTAAATAATAATCTAAAAATAAAAATTAATAAAATATAAAATGAAAAATAAAATTTATTTATAAGAGAGATTTTAAATAATTCATTAGATGCTACTCTAGAAACATAAATAAATAATACTAATAGCCCCCCTAAAAAAATTAAAAATAAAATATATGAAAATCAATATGTATTAATTATTATTCCTGATAATAAACAAGTTAGAAGGGTTTGAATTAAAATTAATAAACCTATTGAGAGGGGGTGGTTAATAAAAAATAAAAAAATTGAGAAGAAAATTAAGAGTAAAGATAAAGTTATTTTAAAAATTTCAAAGAATAGTTTATAAAAATAATAATTTTGGAGATTATAGATAAAGAAAAATCTTTTTCTTTGAAGTTTTTAAAGAAAATTTCTTATTTTTGACTTACAAGACCAAAGTTTTTTTTAAACTATAAAAACTATAAATTAATTAAATGATAAATATAAGATTAATTGTTATTATTATGTTTATATTTGGGAATATAGTTTTTGTCTCTAAACATAAACATTTATTAATTGTATTAATAAGTTTAGAATTTATAGTATTAAGAATTTTTTTTTTAATAATAATATATTTAATAATAATTGATTATAATATATATATATTAATGGCTTTTCTTGTTTTTTCTGTTTGTGAGGGGGTTTTAGGTTTATCAATTTTAGTTTCTATAATTCGAACTCATGGTAATGATTATTTTCAAAGTTTTAATTTAATTTAATGATAAAATTTTTTATAATAATAATTTTTATAATACCTTTATGCTTAAAAAAAAACATATTTTGGTTGGTTCAAATATTATTAATATTAATAATATTAATATTTATAAATCTAACATTATCTATTATAAATTTTTGTAATTTAAGATATATATTTGGTTGTGATATGATTTCTTATGGTTTAATTTTATTGAGAATTTGAATTAGAAGTCTAATAATTATGGCAAGAGAGTCTTTATATAAAGTTAATTTTTATTCTAATTTATTTTTATATAATATTATTTTTTTATTGTTTATATTATATTTAACTTTTAGAGTTATAAACTTATTTTTATTTTATTTATTTTTTGAAAGAAGACTTATTCCTACATTATTATTAATTATTGGATGGGGGTATCAACCAGAACGTATACAAGCTGGGATATACTTATTATTTTATACATTATTTGCTTCATTGCCTTTATTAATAGGAATTTTTTATATTTATTATGAAATAAATTATATAATAATTTATTTTATAAAATTTTATGATTATAATTTAATAATATTATATTTATGTTTAATTATAGCTTTTTTAGTAAAAATACCCATATATTTTGTTCATTTATGATTACCTAAAGCTCATGTAGAAGCTCCTATTTCAGGGTCTATAATTTTAGCGGCTATTATGTTAAAGTTAGGGGGTTATGGACTTTTACGAATTATAATTATTTTACAAAAAATTAATTTAAAAATAAGATTAATTTGAATTACAATTAGATTAATTGGGGGATTTTATATTAGAATAAAATGTTTTTGTCAAATTGATATAAAATCTTTAATTGCCTATTCTTCAGTAGCTCATATAAGAATAGTTATTGGGGGAATTATAACAATAAATTATTGGGGATTTATAGGAGCTTATCTTATAATAATTGGCCATGGGCTATGTTCTTCAGGGATATTTTGTTTATCTAATATAAATTATGAGCGATTATATAGCCGAAGATTATTTATAAATAAGGGAATAATAAATTTTATGCCTTCCATAAGTTTATTTTGATTTTTATTAATATCTTCTAATATAGCAGCTCCCCCCTCTTTAAATTTAATGGGGGAAATTAATTTAATTAATAGTTTAATAAGTTGATCTTATATAAGAATTATTTTATTAATATTAATTTCTTTTTTTAGTGCCGGGTATAGATTATATTTATATTCTTATACTCAACATGGTAAATATAATTTAGGTATTTATAGATTTTATAATGGGACTTCTCGGGAGTATCTTATTTTATTATTACATTGATTACCTTTAAATATTTTAATTATAAAAATTGACTATAGAATAACTTGATTTTACTTAAATAATTTAAATAATAAAATATTGATTTGTGGTGTCAAAAATGTGATAATAAAATCATTTTAAGTTATAAATAAGTATAATATTTGTTTTATAAGATTTTTTTTTTTATTTTTTTTTATATTAATTAATTTTTTTATAATAATTTATTTTATTATAAATAATATGATTTTATTTTTAGAATGGGAAATTATTTCTTTTAATTCAGTAAGAATTGTGATGTCTATTTTATTAGATTGAATATCTTTATTATTTATAATATTTGTATCTTTAATTTCTTCATCAGTAATTTTTTATAGTCGAAGTTATATAAGTTCAGAATTAAATTTAAGTCGATTTATTATTTTAGTTTTATTATTTGTTTTTTCTATAATTTTATTAATTATTAGTCCTAATATAATTAGAATTTTTTTAGGGTGGGACGGTTTAGGTTTAGTTTCATATTGTTTAGTTATTTATTATCAAAATATTAAGTCTTATAATGCAGGGATATTAACAGCATTATCTAATCGAATTGGGGATGTAATGATTTTGATATTAGTTGCTTGAATATTAAATTATGGGGGGTGAAATTATATTTTTTATTTAAATTTTATAAGAAATGATTTTTCAATAAAAATTATTAGTTTATTAGTAATTATTGCAGCTATAACTAAAAGAGCTCAAATTCCTTTTAGTTCTTGGTTACCTGCGGCTATGGCAGCTCCTACCCCAGTTTCTGCTTTAGTTCATTCATCTACTTTAGTAACGGCGGGTATTTATTTATTAATTCGATTTAATAATTTATTAATTGAAATATTTTTTTTTAAGTTTTTATTATTATTATCTGGATTGACAATAATAATGGCTGGTATTTGTGCTAATTATGAATTTGATTTAAAAAAAATTATTGCTTTATCAACTTTAAGACAATTAGGATTAATAATAAGAATTTTAAGAATAGGGTTTTATGATTTAGCTTTTTTTCATTTATTAACTCATGCTATATTTAAAGCTTTATTATTTATATGTGCTGGGGTAATTATTCATATAATAAATGATAATCAAGATATTCGAATAATAGGGGGAATTAGATTTTATGTTCCTTTAACATCTTTATGTTTAAATATTTCAAATTTGTCTTTATGTGGTATTCCTTTTTTAGCTGGGTTTTATTCTAAGGATATTATTTTAGAAATAGTTAGTTTAAGAAATTTAAATTTATTAATTTTTTATTTATATTATTTTTCTACAGGTTTAACTATATTTTATACTATTCGTTTAATAATTTATTTAATAATTAATGATTTTAATTTAATGAGTACTTATAATTTATATGATGAAGATATTGTAATATTAAAAAGTATATTTATTTTATTGTTTATAAGTTTAATTTCGGGGAGATTTTTGAGATGAATAATTTTTAATTACCCTTACATAATTTATTTATCTTTTTCTTTAAAGATAATAGTAATTTATGTGAGTTTATTAGGGTTACTAATAGGTTTATTAGTTAGAAATATGAATATTTATTCTTTAAATAAATTTTTAATATTTTATAATTTTAGATTTTTTTCAAGTTTAATATGATTTTTACCTAATTTATCAACTTATGGTTTAAATTATTACTTTTTAAAATTAGGTCAAAATTTAATTAAAAATATTGATATGGGATGAAGAGAAGTATATAGAGGACAAGGATTTTATAAAATTATTAAATATTATTCTTTAGTTAGTATTGTTTATCAAATGAATAATTTTAAAATTTATTTACTTAGATTTGTTTTATGAGTAATAATTTATATTATTTTAATTATAATTTATTTAAATAGCTTAATTATAAGAGTGTAATATTGAAGATATTAAGGTAATCTCATGATTTTTAAATATTTATAAAAAAATATTTTTTTATTATTACAATGAAAATGTAATGTTTTAAATTAAACTATATAAATAAGAAATATTAATGATTTTAATCACTATAAATTAAGTTAGCAGCTTAATTATGTATATATTTCTAATTGGAATTTTATTCAATTTTATCATTAACAGTGATATACCTCTATTTTGGTTTCAATTAATAAATAAGGAGTAAATAAACTCTATCTTTTAAGTCGAAATTAAATGCAATTAGTTGCTTCTTATTTATAATTAATAAATTAAAGAAATTAAGATAAATTAAATTAATTAATATTTTTTAATTGCAAGTTAAATGTTTTAATAAACTATAATCCTAATTTGTTCAATTTAATATATTTTGATTTCATTCATGGTATAATCCAATTAATAATATAATAATGAAAAAAAATCTAATTTTAAATCACGAAAAAAAATTAACTATTAAAAAGTTAGGAATTAAGGGGAAAATAAGGGCAATTTCAACATCAAAAATTAAAAAAATTACTGTAATAAGAAAAAAATGTAATGAAAAAGGAATTCGGGCTAAAGATTTAGGGTCAAATCCACATTCAAAGGGGGAGCATTTTTCCCGATCAAGTAAAGATTTCTTTGATAAAATAAAAGAAATTAACCCTAAAACATTTGGGATAATAATTATAATAAAAGATAAAGTTAATAATAAGTTAATTATTTACATTAAAAAGTTATTAAACATTTTGATTGGAAGTCAAATATACTAAATATATTATATAAATAGTTAATTTCCTCATCAATAAATAGAAATGTATAGAAATAATCATACTACATCTACAAAATGTCAATATCAGGCAGCAGCTTCAAATCCAAAATGATGAGTACTTGAGAAATGGTTATTTAAATGACGAATAAAACATATTAATAAAAAAATAGTTCCAATAATTACATGAAGTCCGTGAAATCCTGTTGCTATAAAGAATGTAGCCCCATAAATTCTATCTGCAATTGTAAAAGAAGCTTCAATATATTCATAAGCTTGAAGAATTGTAAAATAAATTCCTAATAAAATTGTAATAAATAGGCTTTGTAAGGTTTGAGTGTAATTATTTTCTATGAGAGCATGGTGAGTTCATGTTACTGTAATTCCTGAAGTAATTAAAATAATAGTATTTAATAAAGGAATTTGAAAAGGATTAAATGTAACAATATTAATAGGGGGTCATATTAATCCGATTTCAATACTGGGGGATAAACTTCTATGAAAAAAAGCTCAGAAAAATGAAATAAAAAAAAAGATTTCTGATACAATAAATAAAATTATACCTCATCGAAGTCCTTTAGTAACTGAAATTGTATGTTTTCCTTGAAAGGTACTTTCTCGGCAAATATCTCGTCATCATTGGTATATTGTTAAAATAATAATAATATATCCTAAGATAAGTAAATTTAATGTAAAATTATGGAATCATTTAATTAACCCTGTAACTAAAGTTATAACTCCGATAGCTCCTGTTAAGGGTCAAGGACTATAATCAACTAAATGATAGGGGTGATTGTGATTAAGGGTCATTAACTAATTAATTAATTTCTCTAGAATAAAGAGTTCTTAAAATGGTAATAACATAAGATTGAATTATAGCAACTGCAGATTCTAAAATTAATAATAAAATTTGTATAAAAATTAAAATAATTAATAAATAATTAGGTATATTAATTCCAGTTCTACTTAATAAAGTTAATAATAAATGTCCTGCAATTATATTAGCAGTTAATCGAACTGCTAAAGTTCCGGGGCGAATAATATTACTAATAGTTTCAATTAATACTATAAAAGGTATTAAAATAGTTGGAGTTCCTTGGGGGATTATATGAATAAATATATGTTGGGTATTATTAATTCATCCGTAAATTATGAATCTTAATCATAAGGTTAATGATAAAGATAATGAAATATTTAAGTGTCTAGTTCTAGTAAAAATATATGGGAATAATCCTAAAAAATTATTAAATAAAATAAAAAAAAATAATGAAATAAAAATAAAAGTTGATCCTTTGAAACTATTAGGGCCCAGTAAAGTCTTAAATTCATTATGAAGTTTATTAGAAATAAAATTTCATAAAATAAAATGACGATTTGGGATTAATCAAAAAGAATATGGGATAAATATTAATCCAATAAAAGTTCTAATTCAATTAATAGATAAATTAAATAAATTAGTGGAGGGATCAAAAATTGAAAATAAATTATTTATCATTTTCAAAAAAAATTATTATTTTTTTTTATTTTAAGATTATTATTATTATTATTATTATTTTTAATATTAAAAATAAAATAATTTATAATATTGAAAATAATAAAAATAAAAATAAAAAAAAATAAAGAAAAAATTCAATTAATTGGTATTATTTGAGGTATAAAAGAATATTATTATTATAATAATTTAAATTTGACATATTTATGTTATAAATTAACTAATTCTTTCATTAGAAGTAATTGCTAATTTACTATTAAATGGTTTAAGAGACCAATACTTGCTTTCAGTCATCTAATGAATAACTATTAACTCAATTAATAAAATTTTTAATTGAAATTCTTTCAATTACAATAGGTATGAAACTATGGTTAGCTCCGCAAATTTCTGAACATTGACCAAAAAAGATTCCAGGACGATTAATAAAAAATCTTGTTTGGTTTAATCGTCCTGGGTTTGCATCAACTTTTACTCTTAAAGCTGGGATTGTTCAAGAATGAATAACATCAGTGGCTGTAATTAAAATTCGAATTTGATTATTTATTGGTAAAATAATTCGATTATCTACATCAAGTAGGCGAAAATTTGAGATATTTTCATTAGGTTGAATTATATAAGAATCAAATTCAATATTAATAAAATCTGAATATTCATAACTTCAGTATCATTGATGGCCAATTGATTTTAAAGTAATTAATGGATTATTTAATTCGTCTAATAAGTATAAAAGACGAAGAGAGGGAAGAGCAATAAAAATAAGGGTAATTGCAGGTAAAATAGTTCAAATTAATTCAATTATTTGTCCTTCTAATAAAAATCGATTAATATATTTATTAAAAAATAAATTAATTATTAAATAAGATACTAAAATTGTAATTATAATTAAAATAATTAAAGTATGATCATGAAAAAAAATAATTTGTTCTATTAATGGGGAAGCTCTATTTTGATAATTAAAATTAGATCATGTTGCAATTTCTAAAAAAAGGATATTCCTTTATAAATGGGGTTTAAATCCATTACATATAGTCTGCCATATTAGAAATTGCTTAAAATAGGTAATTCATTATATGAGTGTTCAGCGGGGGGTAAATTTTGATATCACTCAATAGATGAGGGTATATTTAATGAAAATAGAATTATACGTTGATTAATTATAGATTCTCATATAGTAATAATAATTATAATTAATGAGAATAATGAAATATAAGAACCGAAAGAAGAAATAATATTTCATGAAATAAAACTATCAGGATAATCTGAATAACGACGAGGTATTCCTGCTAATCCTAAAAAATGTTGCGGAAAAAAAGTTAAATTAACTCCGATAAATATAGAAATAAATTGAATTTTTAATAAATATGGGTTTATTATTAATCCTGTAAATAATGGGTATCAATGAATAAATCCCCCAAAAATGGCAAATACGGCTCCTATAGATAAAACATAATGAAAATGGGCTACTACATAATAAGTATCATGTAATGTGATATCAATAGATGAATTAGCCAATACTACTCCTGTTAATCCCCCAACAGTGAATAAAAAAATAAATCCTAGTCTTCATAATATTGAAGGACTATAATTAATTTGAGTACCGTGAAGAGTTGCTAATCAACTAAAAATTTTAATTCCTGTTGGAACTGCAATAATTATAGTTGCTGATGTAAAATAAGCTCGAGTATCAATATCTATTCCAACTGTAAATATATGGTGAGCTCATACAATAAATCCAAGTAAACCAATTGCTATTATAGCATAAATTATACCTAAACAGCCAAAAGTTTCTTTTTTTCCTCTTTCTTGTGAAATTATATGGGAAATTATTCCAAATCCAGGTAAAATTAAAATATAAACTTCTGGATGTCCAAAAAATCAAAATAAGTGTTGATAAAGAATTGGGTCTCCACCTCCAGCCGGGTCAAAAAATGAAGTATTAAAATTTCGATCTGTTAATAATATAGTAATAGCCCCTGCTAATACAGGTAAAGATAATAATAAAAGTAAAGCTGTAATACCTACAGATCAAACAAATAATGGTATTTGATCAAAGGATATATTATTAATTCGTATATTAATAATAGTTGTAATAAAATTAATTGCTCCTAAAATAGAAGAAATACCTGCTAAATGTAAAGAAAAAATAGCTAAATCTACAGAGGCTCCTCTATGAGCAATATTAGATGAAAGTGGGGGATAAACTGTTCATCCAGTTCCGGCTCCTGTTTCAACAACTCTACTTGAAATTAGTAAAATTAAAGAGGGGGGAAGAAGCCAAAATCTTATATTATTTATTCGGGGGAAAGCTATATCTGGGGCTCCTAATATAAGGGGGACTAATCAATTACCAAATCCTCCAATTATAATAGGTATAACTATAAAAAAAATTATAATAAATGCATGAGCTGTTACAATAGTATTATAAATTTGATCATCTCCAATTAAAGACCCGGGGTTACCAAGTTCAGTTCGAATTAATAAACTAAGGGATGTTCCTACTATTCCTGCTCAAATTCCAAAAATAAAATATAAGGTTCCAATATCTTTATGATTTGTGGAAAAAAGTCATTTTCGCTAAATAAAATGGCCGAGGGATAAGCGATAAATTGTAAATTTATTAACGAGAAATTTCTCTTTTATTATAAGCCTTATATTCAAAATAAATGATATAAAATTGCAAATTTTAAAGTGTATAAAATACTAAGGCTTAAAGAAATTTCTTTATAAATAATTTTGAAGATTATTAGTTTATATTAACTTAAAACCTTAAAAGAAAAAAGAAGTTCTAATAATTATACCTAATAATGAAATAAAATTAAAAAAATAAATTAAGATTAAATAATTGTTTTTTAAAAAAATTTTGAATCATTTTAATTTAAAAGAGAAAAATATTAAGGAAGAATAAATAATTCGAATATAAACAAATAATAAAATTAAACTTGATATAATAAAAATAAATGAAATAATAATAAAATTATTATTTAATAAATAATTAATAACTAATCATTTTGGGAAAAATCCTAAAAATGGAGGTAATCCCCCAAGAGATAAAAAATTAATTATAATTGAAATTTTAATAAAAAAATTTATATTAAAAAAAAATAATTGATTAATATAAAATATATTAATAATATAAAATAAAAAACATCTAATAAAAGTAAAAATTGAATAAAAAATAAAATAAATAAATCATAAATTTTCACTGATAATTATAGATGAAATTATTCATCCTAAATTATTAATAGATGAAAAGGCTATTAATTTACGTAAAGAAGTTTGATTAAATCTTCTAATAGCTCCTACTAGTACGTTAAAAATTATGATTACATATAAATAATTAAAATTAAAATAATATGATAATAAAATTATGGGGGTAATTTTTTGTCAAGTTATTAAAATAAAGCAATTAATTCAGGAAAGACCTTCTATAATATTGGGGAATCAAAAGTGAAAGGGGGTTGATCCTATTTTTATTAATATAGTTGAGTTAATAATAATAGAAAAAAAATTATTAAAATAATCTATTAGAAATAAATTTAATAAAATAGCAAATAAAAAATTAATGGAGGCAATAGATTGAGTTAAAAAATATTTTAAAGAAGTTTCAGAATTTAATAAATTATTGGGGGAAGATATAAGGGGGATAAATCTTAATAAATTAATTTCTAATCCAATTCAACAACCTAATCAAGAATTAGCGGAAATTGAAATTAGAGTTCTAAAAAATAGAATAAATAAAAAAAGTATTTTATTAGAATTGGGGGCAATTAAAATAAAAAATAAGAATTAAATTAATTCTAAAATGATATTTATTCATATTTAGGGGGATTATATTTTAGTGTAAAATGCACAGTAATTTTTGAAATTACTAGGTATAGTTTAATTCTATAAAATATAATAAAGGTAATAAATATACATTATTTATTCTATCAGAATAATCCTTTTAATCAGGCACTTTATTTTTAAAAAAAAGGGATTTCCTTTATATTTGAGGTATGAACCCAAAAGCTTCTATTAGCTTATTTTTAA